TTATAGTTCTAGATTAACTGAGTGAATTACCATGTTGATTTTTTCAAGCCCGAAATATTTCCAGAACGTACTAGTCGAAGAAAGACCAGACGTGAGAATCGATACGAGTTTGTCGCTTTTCCTTTTCGACTTGTCATAATACACCTGTTTACCAATCGAGTTTTTACACCCTTTTTTGACAACGATGATAGTTTTAAAACAGCATTCCAACGTGTGATATTAACTAGTTTTAAATTTCTTATGATACTTTTTAGAATAAGCCTAATATCTTCAAACGCATAAACATTTGCACGATTTATTTTTTCTTTTTGATGAAATTTTTTCATGTTTTAAATTTTTTGAGACTCCCAAGGAGACAAAAACGTAAATGTTCTATATTCCTGAGATAGTTCGATTGATTCATTAATCACTCTTTTTTGCGTCTCATGATATCTCATTTCAATGAAACCGCTTAATGGAAAATCTTTTCTTAACGGGTATCCTTCAAATCCGTAGTCTGTAAGGATTCGTTTTAAATTTGAATGATTTTGAAAAAAAACACCAAACATATCCCATATTTCGCATTCGTACCACCCTCCGGATAAAAACAGATTGTCGCAAGAATCGATACTCATAAGCTCATGCGCAAATGTTTTTATCCGCAACCGAAAATTGTATCTAATGCTTAACAATTCATAGACCAATTTGAAACGGTATTTATTCATTGGATAATCAACCCCTGAAATACATGTTAACACTTCAAACTGATATAAAATATGGTACTTAAAAAATAGAAGCACATCTAACAAGACATTTGGCTTCACGACTAAAATTAAGTCTTCATTAAAAACTTGAACTTTCTCTAGAGGACAAACTTTAAGTAAATTTCGCAGATTCGCAATAACTAATTGTTGATTCATCTTATTTTAAAAACTTATGGCGGAATTTCAGATTCTCGTGATCAAGAACTACGTTTATCAATTTTTTTTTCACACAAAACTTCGAATTTTTAAAATCTTTTTCCGAGAAAATGTGATTTTTAACTGAATCAGTTCGATCAACAAAACTATAATCTAGACTTCCATCAGTAAAAACGTGTATTGATTTTATTTTCTTCATCTCACAATATTTATCGATCTATCTCTCCAAACACGATGTCTTGAGTTCCAATAATTGTAACCACATCAGCAATTAAATGGCCTTTCGACATGAAATCTAACGCTTGTAGATGGTTAAAACCAGGAGCCTTTATTTTACATCGATACGGTCGATTCGTGTTGTTAGAAACCAAATACACACCAAACTCTCCTTTTGGTGCTTCACTTGCTGTGTAGGTTTCATTTGTTGGTATAATCAAACCTTGTGTATATAATTTGAAATGATGAATTAAAGATTCCATAGACTGTTTTAACTCACTCCGCGAAGGAGGGGTTATCTTCTTATTGCTGCTTTTTACGATTCCAGACGGAATTTGATTTAGGCATTGCTCAATGATCTTCAGAGACTCACGCATTTCAAAGACTCGCACCAAATAACGATCGTAGCAGTCACCGTTAGTACCTACAGGGATAGAAAAATCTAACTTGTCGTAAACTTCGTATGGCTGACTTTTACGCAAGTCCCATTTTACCCCAGAACCGCGAAGCATTACACCACTAAAGCCCCATTGATATGCATCTGCTGCCGAAACTACACCAATATCGACAAGTCGTTGCTTCCAGATTCTGTTTTCTGTTAACATATCTTCCATTTCAGTTAATCGAATATTGAATTGTTCAACAAACATAAAAATATCGTTTAAAAGACCTTTGGGAATATCGGCATAAACTCCTCCGGGTCTAAAATACGCAGCGTGCATTCGAGCACCAGACACTCGCTCGTAGAATTCCATCAGTTTTTCTCGCTCTTCGAATGCCCATAAAAAAGGAGTCATTGCACCAACGTCCATGGCATGGCAACCAACAGCCAATAAATGGTTTAGAATTCGGGTAATTTCTGCGAATAACACCCGAATATACTGTGCTCGAACGGGAATTTGGCAATGAAACAACTTTTCTATAGCTAAACAGTAAGTATGTTCTTGTGCCATCATTGACACATAATCCAAACGATCAAAATACGGTAGAGCTTGAACGTAATTTTTATATTCAATTAATTTTTCGGTTCCTCTATGCAGAAGACCAATATGAGGATCAGCTCTTTCAACAACTTCTCCTTTTAATTCTAACACTAATCTTAAAACTCCGTGAGCTGCAGGATGTTGTGGTCCAAAATTGATAGTAAAATTCTTTATTTTTTTAATCAAATTTTTTTTTTTAAAAGTCATTTATAGTTTTTAAATTAAATTTGAACTTTAAAACTGTCAAACGGTGCTTTAAATAACTCGAGATTTAAAAGTCTAGTTCAAATTGAGAAACATATAAGCCTAAGTAGACTCGAACTACTCACCTTACGCTTATCAGGCGTACGCTCTAACCAACTGAGCTATAGGCTTTTAATATTGGCGACATTGGAAAAATTCAAAGTTTTGTTAGTTCTCTTGATTCGAGTCGATTGATTGTTTTCGTGTTGAAAAAGTTAGTAAGTCTAAGTCTTTTTTGATTGAAAACTTCTCTCTTCATATAACTCAAAAAGTATCTGACATTGACTCTTTAAAGGGCCGAACAGCTTTTTTCGTACAAATTTACAATATTATTTAACGACAGAAGAGTCAAAGGCACTTCTATCATTTATCTTTTCGTCTTTTTTTAAAATCATATTTTCTTTCAATGAAACCTTTTTATCAATTGTGAAAGCAATTTAATCTTCAGTTCATGTGACTCAACGTTTGACACCTGTTTGAAAATACGCTTTCTTAAGTGATTATGACATGCTTTTTCAATTATAGAAGAGAAACAGATATATATTCATTTTTCTAGAAGAAATAAATATATACAAATTAAAGATCATTTTATAACATTGACATTTTATAAAAACAAATGTAGTATATTTTACTCCTACATTTTTTCAATCTTCCTCTGAAACCATATCATTTTTCAGAGAGTTTCTGAAATTAAATGTAAAAACAACGAGTCTTTACAAACATTTGAAGAATTACGAGAGGAGTACTTTAGTTTATGTGATGACTTTATTTCAGAAGTCGGTACATATGATATTCGTAATATATATAGACCAGAATAAATAAAACTACACTTTTAAAAAAAATAATTACTAAACTTTAAGTTTAATGAAATATTTTGTTTATCTCTAAAGGTTGTAATTTCAACTATTAACAGTGTTTAACGAAATATTTAAAGTTACTCATACGTATCTATAATAATACTAATATTCAATTGTAAATAAATATAATCATTTAGATATTTATTTGTTATTATAGTGCCGTATGAGATTTGTTATAGTATTTTAATACCGTATTGGTGGTTAAAATTTTTCGAAAAACATTATTTTTTAAATTTCTTTGTTTAAATTTTTTTTTTAACAAACGATTAACTACAAATTTATTTATTTAAGTAAATTATTTGCTAATAATCTTGTCTTTTTTTCAAAAAAATTTCAAAAAACTCAGTAACTGATACTTTTTAAGTTATATGAAGAGAGCTCAACATAATATATAAATTGATTTTTTTAAAAAAATCAATTTATATATTATATCAAATAGCTCGTAAACTGGCCGATAGCATTTTTCTTTTACACAAATAACAGTTGCTTCTAACTTTTTAAATTTCTCTGATCTGAACTCATTTTTCAGAAAATTTTTTAAATCAGACATGAAAAAAGTGAGTCTTAAATTCATGTAAGTCAACGTTTGATACTTTTTGAGTTATATGAAGAAGGGGAGATGGTTATGTAATAAATAATATATGTGTATGATGTATATGTGTCATTCTATATATATATCGTATGTGTATATTTATTATATCCGTATATGAAGTATATATAATAGTATAACATAATATTAAATACATGATTAATAAATTATATATCTAATGCGATGTATCAATAACCACATATCCGAAGTAGATAGATACAAGATAGTCTACACTATATGGTATATTCTGTTCTAATTTGCGTTAAGATATATATATATTTAATTTCTATCACTTTTCTGTAAGCCTAGTTTCCTAAATCCATTTGTAAAATCAACGTCCGACACACTTATTTGGAGACACAAATATTTTAAGTGATTACATTAGATACTTTTTGAGTTATATGAAGAGAGCCCAACATAATATATAAATTGATTTTTTTAAAAAAATCAATTTATATATTATGTCAAATAGCTCGTAAACTGGTCGATAGCATTTTCCTTTTACGCAAGTAACAGTTGCTTCTAACTTTTTAAATTTCTCTGATCTGAACTCATTTTTCAGAGAATTTTTTAAATCAGACATAAAAAAAGTGAGTCTTAAATTCATGTAAGTCAACGTTTGATACTTTTTGAGTTATATGAAGAGGGGGAGATGGTTATGTAATAAATAATATATGTATATGATGTATATGTGTCATTCTATATATATGGTATGTGTATATTTATTATATCCGTATATGAAGTATATATAATAGTATAATATAATATTAAATACATGATTAATAAATTATATATCTAATGCGATGTATCAATAACCACATATCCGAAGTAGATAGATACAAGATAGTCTACACTATATGGTATATTCTGTTCTAATTTGCGTTAAGATATATATATATTTAATTTCTATCACTTTTCTGTAAGCCTAGTTTCCTAAATCCATTTGTAAAATCAACGTCCGACACACTTATTTGGAGACATAAATATTTTAAGTGATTACATTAGATACTTTTTGAGTTATATGAAGTAAAAATCAGTCCTTAAAACTTGACATTGACGTACTGTTTTTTACAGTAAAAGAACTTGAAGCATTAATTATGCTTTGAGCTTTTTTGCTATAAAAAACAACAGTTGATAGTTAAAATGTAACGAAATCAATTCTTGATCGTTACGTTTTTGAATAGTAGGTTGGGTTCAACTCCCGTCAAGGATAATAAAATGATGTTTTTTATACAATGTGATAGTCCTGCGCTTTGGCAAACTTATTTACATGATCCGGCAAGTATTACCATGGAAGGTATTTTGATCTTTAACAAACACTTACTGTTTTTATTAACAGTTATTGTATTATTTGTTTCATGGTTGCTGTTTTATACTCTTTATTACTATAATGAATATAGTAACAAATTCAATGCAAAATTCGTTCATTCAAATGAATTAGAAATTGTTTGGACATCGGTTCCTGCAATAATTCTTCTAATTATTTCGACTCCGTCATTTACATTGTTGTATGCGATGGACGAGATTTCAGAACCTGAATTGTCATTAAAGATTTTGGGACACCAATGGTTTTGGAGTTATGAAATCTCTGATTTCAACTCGTGTCAAAAAAATGAGCAAAGTTTAAAGTATGTTTGTTATATGATGGTTTTAGACGGGCTACCTAAAACCAAACAAGGTTACTTTCGATTATTAGAAACAAACAAACGAGTAATTCTACCAACGAATACTCACTTACGATTATTGGTAAGTGCAGCTGATGTTTTACACAGTTGGACAGTGCCGTCGTTTGGGTTAAAAGTAGATGCGTGTCCCGGCCGATTAAATCAATTAAACTTGTTCCTAAAACGTGTTGGAGTGTTTTTTGGTCAATGTAGCGAGATCTGTGGCGTAAATCACGGATTTATGCCTATAGTAGTTGTGTCATTACCAACACTACAATTCCATCACTACGTTATGACAAAATTAGAATTAGGTTAAGTATTCAATAACTATTTCTAATATCTTAGTTTCGGAAAGATGACTGAGAGGTTTAAAGTGGAGGTCTGCTAAATCTCTGTATATAAATAAATATATACCGTGGGTTCGAATCCCACTCTTTCCAAACATATATCATTACATCCGGAAAAACTACCTTTTTTCAAAATTATAAATGGCTATACAAATAATACAATTGAATTCAGATTTCATAATTCGTTTCTTTTTTTCTACAAATCATAAAGATATTGAGACATTATATCTAATATTTGTTGCAGCTTTGTTGATTTTGTTAGGTGTAATTCTATTTTCAATAAAACTGCAGGATGCAAATATCTTAAAAAAGCCGGTTGCACTCTTAATGCCAATGTCGGGAGAAAGAAATCGCTGGCCGGATTATGTGGATGAGAGAGATCGTATTGAGAGGCCAGAATCGACAAGGCCAAGACCGAGACCCGGTCCTTTCGATGATTCTTTTCCTCCGCAAGAACTTGGACTTGAACCTATTGTAGTTGGACCTTCACCCATTGAATATATCAGTGAACAGATTCATGGTCCATCATCAGGTACTGATTTGGATGGTTTTTTCGATGGTCACCTTCCTCCTGAGGAAATTCAATCAATACCTGAGTCTAATTCCAAGGGAAATCCACAAGAACCTTCGAATTAAAATTCTTTTTTGAGTTAGCAATAAGGTTCATTTTTAATAAGTTCAAAAATATAAATGTCAACAATTATTTCGAATTTAGAAGCAAAAACGTTGTGTAGTTCTTTGAACTACGAAATTTTAACTAATTTGTCAATTTTCTTCAATATAAACAAATCGTTATTGCACGCCGAATATGTCGCAATATTGGTTTTTTTACTAATTGCAATTTTGCTAGCTTTTGTAATTGTAATACTATCTTATTTATTAGCAGTTCAAAACCCCGAAACTGAAAAGCTTTCACCGTACGAATGCGGTTTTGAACCTTACGAAGATGCCCGGAACACTTTTGAAATTAAGTTCTATGTAGTCGCTATCTTGTTTATTATCTTTGACATTGAAACTATGTTTTTGTTGCCGTGGAGTGTTTCATTATCTCAACTTAGTAATTTAGGTTTTTGGTCAATGATTGATTTTATTATCGAGTTAGGAATTGGTTTTATTTATGTGTGGTATGTTGGTGCCTTAGAGTGGGATTAATGCATATTTTTCGTTAGAGAGGAGTAATTGGTAAACTCGTTAGGCTCATGCCCTAAAGATTGTAGGTTCAAGTCCTGCCTCTGACAAATAATCAATTCTAATAGTGAAAAAAAATACCTTGGCAGATATAACTCAGTTGGTTTAGAGTATTAGGTTGTGGTCCTAAAAGTCACGGGTTCAAGTCCCGTTATTTGCCATCTGTTTGTAAATTTTTGTAAGTATTTCTTTAGCATCTTAAAAAAGTCATTTTAAAGCGTTAAAAGGAGCCCTATGCATCAAAAAAATAAACGGACGTATCTTGACGATATGTAAATTCTGTCTTGAAGACGCAAAGGAGTTTACGTCTCCGTAACGGGAAACCGATCAATAAAAGTTGAATCTTTTATATTTTGTTGAGATTAATTCTCATACAATAACAAAAAAAAGATAAAATTAGCGAATTGAACCATCTAAGTAGCTAATAAAAAAATCAACCGAGAATACTGTAAGTAGTGGCGAGCGAACGCAGTAAAGGCTTTTTTTGTTTTTACGCAGATCCAAACCGATCAGTAAAAACAGATTTAATTAACTATACACTAATTTAAATTTCCAAAGAAGGTATTTTTAAGTAAGTCCTGTAAAATTTAGTTGTAATAATTAAAAACAGTAGAATAAAACAAGTCATGTTTTGTTTGAAGACTGAGGTCCCACCCTCAAAGCCTAAATAATTTTTGATGATAGATAGCGAATAAGTACCGTGAGGGAAAGGGATGAAATTTAATGCTGACAATCAGTTGAAGCTTCAAATCTTTTGAAAAGTGACAGCGATCCTTTTGCATAATGCGTCAACGAGTTTATTTTAGAGGCAAGCTTAAGCTATATAAAGTGTAGGCGAAAAGAAATTAAATAAAGTTTTAAATTGCTTTTTAAGTCACTAAAATAAGACCCGAAACTAAGTGATCTAACCATGAACAGGTTGAATTTAAAGCGGCAACGCTTATTGGAGGACCGAACCCGTGTATGTGGAAAGATACTGGGATGATTTGTGGTTAGGGGTGAAAGGCCAATCAAACTTAGAGATAGCTGGTTTTCTGCGAAATCTATTTAAGTAGAGCGTTTAAAAACTTTGATTTGAGGTAGAGCTCTTAATAAATAAGGGGGGTGTAAAACTTTACCGAATTTAATAAAACTTCGAATACAAAACAAAAGAGTTTAAGCAGACAGACTGTGAGTGCTAAGATTCACAGTCAAGAGGGAAACAGCCCAGACTATTTGTTAAGGCCCTTAAAAGTAATTAAGTGAAAAAGAAAGTGAAAAAATTTCAACAACCGGAAGGTAGGCTTGGAAGCAGCCATCCTTTAAAGAAAGCGTAACAGCTCACTGGTTTAGTTTTTTTGCGTCAAAAATGTAGAGGGACTAATATTACTTGCCGAAGCAATAGATTTAAATTATCAAAATTTAAATGGTAGCAGAACGTTCTGTAAATCAACGGAGGTTTATGGTGACATAAACTGAAGAAATCAGAAGTGTAGATGTTGACATGAGTAGCGAAAAACAATGTAACAAGCATTGTTGCCTTAAGTTCAAGGTTTTCAAAGCAAGTCTATTCCTCTTTGGCTTAATCGGTCCCTAAGATTTTGACGAAAGTTAAAAATCGATGGGAAATAATATTATTGTAATCTAAAGTGACAAAGTATGAAGATTATTTTTATTCAATGGTTTGAATAAAAGTTTTTTAGTATTTTCAAGAAATAGCTTTAGTATAGTCAACCGTACCGTAAACCGACACAGGTGAACAAATTTAGTAAATTAAGGCACATGAGCGAATTGTATTGAAGGAACTCGGCAAAATGACTCCGTAACTTCGGAATAAGGAGTAGCTTTTTTGGGGCAACCTTTAAAAGCTGGCACAAAATCGAGGACAGCAACTGTTTAATAAAAACACAGGTCTCTGCAAATTTGTAAAAAGACGTATAGAGACTGACGCCTGCCCGGTGCTGCAAGATTAATGAGAAAAGTTTTGGCTTTGATCTTAAACCCCAGTAAACGGCGGCTGTAACTCTGACGGTCCAAAGGTAGCGAAATTCCTTGGCATTTAATTGGTGTCCTGCATGAATGGCGTAATGACTGTCCTACTGTCTCCAATGCAACCTCAGTGAAATTGAAATCTCCGTGAAGATGCGGAGTACCTGCGGCTAGACGGAAAGACCCTGTGCACCTTTACTACAGTTATGTATTGTAATAAAAATTATTATGTGTAGAATATGTGGGAAGTTTTCATAAATCTTTACGCAAGTAAATCATTCAAATAACAGTGAAATACCACTCTTAATACTTTTTGTTACTTATTTTTTAAGACAATGCATAATGGGTAGTTTGACTGGGGCGGTCGCCTCCTAAAGAGTAACGGAGGCGTGCAAAGGTAAGCTCAAATTGGAGTTATAAAATCAATTGTAGAGCGTAATAGTATATTGCTTGCCTGATTGTGAGATTGACAAATCAAACAGGGACGAAAGTCGGTTATAGTGATCCGGTGATTCTGCGTGGAAAAGGTCATCGCTCAACGGATAAAAGGTACGCCAGGGATAACAGGCTAATTATCCTCTAGAGACCCTATCGACGGGATAGTTTGGCACCTCGATGTTGGATTATCGCATCCTGGAACTGTAAGCGGTTCCAAGGGTTTGGCTGTTCGCCAAGGAAGGCGGTACATGATCTGAGTTTAGAACGTCGTGAGACAGTTTGGCCCCTATCTACCGCAGGCGTGAAAAAATTGAAAGGATTAAACCTTAGTACGAGAGGACCAGGAAAAGTGAATCTCTGGTGTATCGGTTGTTGTACCAACGGCATAGCCGAGTAGCTATAATTCATAATAGATAATCGCTGAAAGCATCTAAGCGAGAAACTAACCTTAAGATTAATTTTTCAAAAGAACGTAATAGATTATTACGCAATAGGCTCGGTGTGTAAGAATTGTAAAATTTTCAGCTAACGAGTACTAAAATAATTTCTTAATCAGATTAAAAATTTGACTTTTGTTATTTACTTCAAAAATTATACAATTTATTGTGATTTTAATCTAAAAGATTTTTAAATATGTAAATAATTTAAAAATAATTGAAATATGAGTTTGATCTTGGCTCAGGGTGAACGCTAATAGTATGCTTTACACATGCAAGTCGAACGAAGTTTTTCGTGGCAAACGGGTGAGGAATACGTAAAAACTCTGCCTCTTAGACTAGAATAAACATATTTGAAAGTGTGACAATTTTCAAAAAGAATTATATTCGTGTTAATACTAGATAATTTTACAAAAAAGGTCAGTCTTAGGAATGACTGCTAAGAGATGAATTTACGTAAGATTAGGTAGTTGGTAATGTTAGCAGCTTACCAAGCCGATGATCTTTAGTTGATCTGAGAGGATGATCAACCACACTGGAACTGAGACAAGGTCCAGGCTAAGTTTTTGGCCAGCAGTGAGGAATATTGGACAATGAACGAAAGTTTGATCCAGCAATACTATGTGAATGATGACGGCTGATCTATAGAAATAATATTTTATTCACGAACAGCAATTTGATTAAAATATTGGTTCTGGTTGTAAAATTCTTTCGTTGAAGATGATAGTGACATTATTCAAAGAAGTTTTAGTCCCGGCTAATCTCGTGCCAGCAGCCGCGGTAATACGGGAGGGGCAAGCGTTATCCGAAATGACTGGGCGTAAAGAGTCCGTAGACTGTACTGTAAGTTATTTGTTAAATCCTAAAGCTCAACTTTAGAACAGCTTATAATACTACTTTACTTGAGTTTTGTTCAGAAGAGTAGAATTCCATGTTTAGGGATAAGCCCCGTAGATATATGGAGGAACACCTGTGGCGAAGGCGACTCTTTGGTAAAAACTGACGTTGAGGGACGAAAGTGTAGGGAGCAAACAGGATTAGATACCCTGGTAGTCTACACTGTAAATTCTGAGTGCTGTAATTCAATTTATTTAGTATTATTTTGGATTTTTTAAGCTAACGCCATAAGCACTCCGCCTGAGGAGTACGATCGCAAGGTTGGAACTCAAAAGAATTGACGGGGGCCTACAACGAGTGGTGGAGCATGTGGTTTAATGCGATAATCCGCGCAAAACCTTACCAACCCTTGACATAAAGAAACAGAAAGCATTTTGTTTGTCAAAAATTGTTTTCAAATAATAAAATACATTAGATATTTTTCGATAAATTTCTTTACAGGTGTTGCACGACTGTCGTCAGCTCGTGTCGTAAGATATTTGGTTTATTCCTTTAACGAGCGTAACTCTTATCTTTAATATTTATTTTATACTTTTATTTTTGATTTCAAAAATACAAGCTTTAAAGAGACTGTCAATGATAAATTGAAGGAAGTGAGAATTAAGTCAAGTCCCTGTGGCCCTTATGGGTTGGGCTACACACGTGCTACAATGAAAATTACAAAAAGTTACTTCTAATTCAAGTAATTTTGTTAATCTCTAAAAATTTTCGTAGTTCGAATTATAAGCTGCAACTCGCTTATATGAAGGTGGAATCACTAGTAATCGCAAATCAGAATGTTGCGGTGAATCTGTATCTTGGCCTTGTACACACCGCCCGTCACATGCAGAGAGTTAGTCTTGCTTGAAGATTCAAATTTTCTGATTTTGAGTATTTGTATTCAGAGTCTTAAATTTTTGAATCCATTGAGAGATTGATGATTTGGATGAAGTCGTAACAAGGTAGCTGTACGGGAACGTGTAGCTGGAATAAATGAAATAGTTCAGTTGGTTAGAACGTTGGAATCATAATCCAAGTGTCGGGGGTTCGAGTCCCTCTTTCATTAGAAGTTATATTCCATTTTTAGCTTTTTCTTTCTGAAATACTTTTGTATTAATACTATCAAATTAACAATGGAGGGGATGGTGGCATAATTTTTTTCGTTAAAAATTTATGCTTTAAAAAAAGTCATGATAACTAATTTATTATTTTATTTTTTTTCTAATATACTATTAATCAGCGCATTAATGATTATCATAGTCCAAAATTCAATATACTCAGTATTATTCCTTGTTTTAAGTTTTGTTGCGTCTGCTAGCATTTTATTTTTGTTTGAATGTGAGTTTGTGTCTTTGATGTTCATAACAATTTACGTTGGTGCTATCGCAGTATTGTTTCTTTTTGTTGTGATGATGTTAGATATTAAAACTATTTACTTTACAAAGGATTCGCTAAAATACTTCCCGTTCGGAAGTTTTGTAGGTTTTGTTTTTTTAGTAGAAATTCTACTTGTCATTTCAAAAAATTTTAAAGTAAACCCATATGAAAGCGGTTTTCTATCCAATTTTTATGTAAATTGGTTTGATAAAATTGATTCTTTTATTGATTTGGAAGCTATTGGGCAGATTTTATATACACACTATGTTCTGCAATTTCTAATCGCAGGTATTATTTTAATGCTAGCGGTTGTGGGTTCTGTAGTTTTAACTATAAATACAGCGACTAAAAGTGCAAAACATCAAGTTATTTTCAAACAGCTTTCTCGTAATTATAAAAACGTATTGTTGTCTTAACTTGTAAAGGGCTAACTCAAACGTTTTAATAAGGACTGATTTATTTGAAGATTTTTTTGATTTTTGTTTGGTTTTTAATACAATTTTAAAGTCAATTTTATAATTAATTTATCAACACAAACAAATTTCTTTTTTGTTTTTTATTTTGATTGGATTAACTATCATTGTTTAAGGTTATTTCAAATGTAATTTTATTGTAAATATTTCTGAATTTTACTACAACGCACACCTGAAATCTTTTCGAATTCAAGCGTAATTAAAAAATCCATTTTAAATACTGATAAGGGAATCGATCGAAATGGAAATTATAAGAATGAATCTATATTATAATACAATTATGTTTACATTAAAAATGTCATATCAATTATTTAAAAATTTTTCTATTAAGCGTTTAAAATTATTTTTATTTCTGTCTTTATGTGCCGTATTGACTTTTATTACTACGTTGGTGTTTTTTTCTAAACTCACGTACGAACAAACTTTGAATTTTGTAATTTTAGCGATAGCTGTAATTGTCTTTACTAATCGGCACTATCTTGCTCAAATTACATTATTAGTTATTGAATTGTTATATGCTAATTTTAGCATGTTTCATATTCTACCTATAATCTATTTTTTTACTGTCATAACTCTTTCAGTTTTGCTTGTTCCAAATTTGTCCTTTATTTATTTTTCGTTCTTCGTTTTTATAATTTGGCAAGCAAACAAAAAGTACAAACCACTTAAAAAGTGTATAAGTTCAAGCCAGACTAACATTTTATTTTCTTTTATAAATTTTATCGTTGCATTTGTCATTTCTACATTCAAACTTATTTTCCTTTGTTTCCAACTCTTCGTTGAAGGGTTGAAAAATGTTAAAGGAATAATTTTTTTAGTGCGTGTTTGTATTATTGACTTTAGTCTTAAATTGGCTTACTATACTTTCGTCAGGATAAGTTTTGTTGTGTCCATAAAACTTATTCTAATATATTATGGTAACGATTTAGTCACTACCATGTTTCTATTCTTCACTTCTGAAGAATTATCTGAATTGGTTGAGTTGTTAGACTCGTTTCCTTTTTTTGATAAAAAATGCTGTTATTGCGAAGGGGAGGAGTCATCGGACTGTTCTGATGATATATTCATTAAGAATCGACTCACGGATATAACATCTTTCCTTTCGTCTTCAGAGGAAGAGTCACTTGCAGATGCTGTTGACTCTTCAAGTGAAATAAATCTGTCGGATCGGGAAGACTCATTTGTCCCGTTAATTGATCCCAATGAATCTTGGCAAGTTTCAGATGGGTATTGTCAGTTAATGGCTCCAATAATATATTCAGATGATTTTTCGGCAGAGTCGTCTGAAACTTGTTCAATAATGTCTTCGTTAGGCTCGGGTCGGGGCGAAGTCGAAATGGAAGATCAGAATCTCAAAGTACAGATTGAGAACATAGATCTCCTTAATTGTGTTTGGCCTATGTACCGTAAACCTTGTGAAGAAGTATTGACTGCTGGTGGTGCGTACGGTAAAACTGAAGCGAGCGTTGCGGATATCCGCGAAAATAGTTCGTACCATAAAAGTGACTGGCAAACAAAGACTCATTCTATGTTGCCATGGTTTTCGGAGACCTTTCACAACGAGTATTACAATGACCCTTACGGAGATGGGATTAGTGCTTTGGGTTCTGTTGACAGTCAGGACACAAAACAAAGTGCTGATAGTTTTGTCCGTGAGCCACACGTCAATGTTCCTTTTGAGAACGTGGCGAAGCGTTTTGCGAACTGTGAGTGGTTTTGGAAATACATTCGGCTTGAGTTGGAATGGTATTGGCCTCAGGTTGATAGCGTTTACGACAATAACAAGCTCATAGATTTCGCTCAAAAAAGTGATCTCCATTTCTGGACTAAAACCGACTCTTTTCAGGTAGATCTAAATGCGTCTCCACTTGAAATGTTAAATTGGTTCAAGTGGGTAAGTGAAACGAATGGATGGTATGCTGTTAGTGGATCAAATCCCGGAGCAATGTCTCTTTCGTGTTGGTATCAACGACTTTTTCACGAGCTGGCCCGCCTTTGTCAGCAAAAAAATAATAGTTTAGTTTATTTTCCCGCGGAACGCATTCCATCAGAATCTGAAAACTATGTTTTTTCTACAAATATGGGTAATTCCGACGTTGTCGTTTTCTATGGTCGCATAGCGATTCTAGAGGATCGCATTATTATTCTGCCAAGCTGGTGGAATGATGGTTCGATAGAGTGGCCACAAAGACCTTCTTTCTTGCGTGAATCGCATCATGTAGGAGGTTTTTCTACTAATCTACGTTTTCAGTCTAATGGTTGCGAGACTTTATCAACAATAAACGAAAACGAAAGGGCAAATTGCATTAATAACGGTAAATGCCCAATGATTGGTTTAGAGATTTCCTTTGTGCCACGTTCGATTGAGGCATTGGGTCACTCTTTTCAAAGTTCTACCCATTACGACCCGTGGCCTTTATTCTTCCACGATCCAAATTGGGATCTACCGACGGATTGTTGCCATGAGTCGTTTGTCAAAAATGTACTTAGAGGGGGAGTGTTTCTACCCTCTGATTCTGACCTACCGCAGCCGAATGAAAAATCATATAAATGGTAATTGAAACACTAATATTCAAAGAAATAGGGCTACTGCCCGAATTATTTTTAGGAATTTCCTTAATCTATCTCACTTTACATGGAACTTTTCTATCTGTAAGTAAAAATTATCCTTTGCTACAAATTTCTAATTTATATCTAAGTGTACTTGTTTTGTCAATGGTTTGTTTTCTTTTAATGAATGATGGTTTAGAAGTGTTAGACTCTTCCATTTTCAATAATACGGTTGTAACTGACTATTTAGGTTATTCTTCCAAACTTCTGTTAGGAGTTTCATGCATTTTTTGTTTGTTAATCATTCAACAATATGTGGTAGATCAGAAACAGAATAATTTCGAATATATTTTGCTTTTTTTATTTGCAATTTTAGGAATATTTTTACTTTGTTCTTCAAACGATTTGATCACTGCGTATTTAGCTATTGAATTGCAAAGTTTAGCTTTTTATGTATTAGCTGCTTTCAAAAAAAATTCAACTTTTTCAGCGGATGCTGGATTAAAATATTTCATTCTTGGAGCGTTTTCATCAAGTTTGTTTTTATTTGGTTCGTCTATCATCTATGGAGTTACGGGAACAACAAATTTTGAAGACTTTAAAGATTTATTTTTTGGGCTTTTTCCAGGAGGACAAATTTCATTAGGTTTTGATTTGAATAAAGGAAGTGTTCCTGTTCATTTTGAAATCCCATTTGACGCGAGTCTTTTAAATTTTGCGTTAGTCTTCATTTTGGCAAGCCTTTTTTTCAAATTGGCGTTAGCACCATTTCATTTATGGTCACCAGATGTGTACGAAGGATCACTTTCAAGCTCTACTTTTTTTTTCGCAGTAATACCAAAGCTAGGTATTTTCGTCTTGTTGCTTCGAATTTTTTACTATAGTTTTTACAGCTTTATAGATAATTGGCGTTATTATGTAGTTATCATCTCTATTTTAAGTGTCATAGTAGGTTCGTTTGTAGGGCTGGAGCAGAGAAAATTAAAAAGTTTGTTAGCGTATAGTTCGATCAGTCATATGGGGTATTCACTGATATCTTTTACAACAGGAACATTTGAAGGAATTCAAATGTTGCTTTGTTATTTGATAATTTATATATGTTCTGGTTTATGCATTTGGTCTATTTTTCTTTTAACCAGATTGAAAATAAGTTACATACAGAAACAAAATAAAGATCTAACTGACTTTGTTTTGCTGAGTAAATCTAACAAAACCCTTGCAATCTTTTTAGCGACAGTGTTACTTTCTGTTGCTGGATTTCCACCAATGATAGGTTTTCTAGTAAAGATCGGAGTGTTTTTAGCTTCAATTGAATCATCAATGTATTTTATAGCATTAGTTAGCATTCTATGCAGTGTAATTTCTACATTTTATTATATTCGAATTGTAAAAATTCTATTCTTTGAGAAAGTTTTAGTAGGAAAACTGTATTATCCAATTAAAACGCAGCGAGCTGTTATAGTTACTTTATTGTTTTATCTTTTGCTTTTCTTATTTATAAATCCTACATTGTTATATTTAGTTTCTCAAAAGATCAGCTTAGTTTCTGTAATAAATATTTTTTAGAAGTAGTTTTCTAAGTTTTAATTGCGCATCAAAATATTTGAGATGTGATTGAACTCTTAGCGTATAAGATTTTGTTCTCTTCTTTCAAATTTGTTTTAGGCGTTTTTCTAATTTTTTCGTAATTATAAATAGTCCTTATGGTCTAGGGGTTAGGACACCGCCCTTTCACGGCGATAGCACGGGTTCAAATCCCGTTAAGGATGAGCAATAACTCCATGTTTTCTCCTTTGCTTCGCATTTTTAGCTCAGTTGGATAGAGCAACAGCCTTCTAAGCTGATGGTCATAGGTTCGAATCCTATAAAATGTTGATATTTTCAAATTCATTGTTAAAAATATTATGTTAAGTATTAAAAATTTATTAGTATGCGTATTAATATTACCTTTAATCGGAGTATTTTTTTTGTTGATTATTCCGTCATCTAACTTAGTTTTATTACGTTTGGTTGCTCTAAATGTGTCGTGTTTTACTTTTATACTCTCACTTGTTCTATGGATTTTTTTCAATAAATCTATGGGAACATTTCAATTTGTTAGTAAATTTTTGTGGGTACCTACTTTAAATTTAAACTTTGTATTGGGAATCGATGGAATTTCGCTCTTTTTTGTTTTATTAACAACTTTGTTAATTCCTTTATGCCTTTTAGTAAGTTGGAAAAGTGTAAAAGTCAATCTAAAAGAGTTTCTTGTTGCTTTTTTAGTAATGGAATTTTTTTTAATCGGTGTTTTCTGTATTTTAGATTTGTTGCTCTTTTATATCTTTTTTGAAAGTGTCTTAATCCCAATGTATTTGATTGTTGGAGTTTGGGGTTCTAGAGAAAGAAAGATTCGAGCTGCTTACTTTTTTTTTCTATACACTTTATTGGGGTCGGTTTTAATGTTATTGTCTCTTTTATATATGTATTATCAAGCGGGTACAACTGACTATGAAGTATTAACAACTTTTTCATTTTCAGAGTGTGAGCAAAAGATTTTATGGTTGTCTTTTTTTGCTTCGTTTGCTACCAAAATTCCAATGATTCCTGTTCATTTATGGCTTCCCGAAGCGCACGTGGAAGCTCCTACCGCAGGGTCAGTGATTTTAGCAGGTGTGTTGTTGAAATTAGGTACATATGGTTTTGTTCGATTTTCTTTCCCGTTATTTGCAAAAGCATGCTTTTACTTTGCTCCGTTTGTATACTCACTTTCAGTAATTGGAATTGTTTACACTTCGTTTACTGCAATCCGTCAAACTGATTTTAAACGAATAATTGCTTATACTTCGGTAGCTCATATGAATTTAGTCATGGTAGGGCTTTTTAGTTTTAATACTATAGGTATCGAAGGGGCAATATTACAGAGTTTAAGCCACGGTTTTGTAGCTAGTGCGCTTTTTTTATGTATTGGAGTTGTTTATGACCGGCACCATACTCGTATGGTTAAATATTATGGAGGATTAGTTCACACGATGCCGTTGTATGTTTTTATCTTCCTATTTTTCACAATGTCTAATATAGGTTTACCTGGAACAGGAAGTTTTGTGGGTGAATTTTTAATTTTAACAGGTTCTTTCAAAGTAAATACAAGTATTACTTTTTTAAGTGCTACTGGGATGGTTATCGGTGCCTGTTATTCTTTATGGCTTTTTAACCGAATTTCTTACGGTAATTTAAAGACCCAATATTTTACTTATTACAATGATATTAGTAAAAGAGAGTTTTTTATTTTTCTCCCTTTGTTAATCGGAACGTTGGTAATGGGTCTGTATCCTGAAATTTTTCTGGAATCAATTCACATGAGTGTTAATATGTTAGTTGAGTTAATGTATTTTTAAGGACTCATTGATTTTGTGAAAAATATCTATGAAATTTTAATGTTTGTATGATATATTTATTAGAAACTGAACTTCCTAAAAATAAATCAATACTGTTTGCGTTGACAAAAGTGTACGGTATTGGTAAAAAGCAATCTTCTATAATTTGTAAAAAATTAGGGCTTTCAACGAATTGTAAAGTCATTGAACTATCGCATGATCAAACTAACGAGCTTGTAAAATTATTTGAAAATTCAAATCTAGTATTAAGTAACGATTTAAAAAAGCTGCAGGTTTTATTCTTGAAAAAACTAATTAATATAAAAGCGTATAAAGGCCTTAGAAAGATATTGGGATTGCCAATTCGAGGTCAACGAACTCACACAAATGCGAAAACGGCTCGCCGTTTTCGACGATAAATTTTTGAACTCAATTTAAAAACTATAAATGACTTTTAAAAAAAAAAATTTGATTAAAAAAATAAAGAATTTTACTATCAATTTTGGACCACAACATCCTGCAGCTCACGGAGTTTTAAGACTCATTACAAATAAATTTCTATGGTGAACAACAAAAAGATAATAGAAATTGAAAAAATCTCTCGGCCAGGGCCTGATAGTCCTTTAATAAATGGCCATGTTCGGGCGAGAATTCCCGATGATTCTCCCAGTCCTATAATGAGAAGAACGCATAGTCCCGATTACTTGTCCGGGGTCAGGTTAAATCAATCCTATGCCTATTCTCCTTCAAGAACAGGATTAAACAATTCGAATTCATCCATGACAGTTCCTGAATTAAATCCTGGTGATTTGATTCTTAACGGAATTCAGCCAAGGATCATGGTAACCCCTTTTGTTAGCCCACCAATGGTGACACCTCCAAGGGTCACACCAGGATCAATATCTTCTGATCCTTTGCCCATTGTGCTGATACCCAGACTTCCGCCTGGAAGTCTGCATGAGGGGAGTTTTGAATATTACTCTCGCTTTGCTAATTATAGAGAACAAACTTTGTTTGATATAAAACGGCTAAGAAATGAGAGAGTCTTTTGTGAAGAGGTCATTGAGACAGTCGGAACAAATGAACAAATTTCTATTCTCGATAAAACATTTGAAGGGTTTCTCACATTCATTGATTCGTTCAATTAGTTTTATTACGTCTGGTTGCTCTAAATGTGTGGTGTTTTACTTTTATACTCACTTGTTCTATGGATTTTTTTCAATAAATCTATGGGAACATTTTAATTTGTTAGTAAATTTTTGTGGGTACCTACTTTAAATTTAAACTTTGTATTGGGAATCGATGGAATTTCGCTCTTTTTTGTTTTATTAACCACTTTGTTAATTCCTTTATGCCTTTTAGTAAGTTGGAAAAGTGTAAAAGTCAATCTAAAAGAGTTTCTTGTTGCTTTTTTAGCAATGGAATTTTTTTTAATCGGTGTTTTCTGTATTTTAGATTTGTTGCTTTTTTATATCTTTTTTGAAAGTGTCTTAATCCCAATGTATTTGATTGTTGGAGTTTGGGGTTCTAGAGAAAGAAAGATTCGAGCTGCTTACTTTTTTTTTCTATACACTCTATTGGGGTCTTTTAATGTTATTGTCTCTTTTATATATGTATTATCAAGCGGGTACAACTGACTATGAAGTATTAACAACTTTTTCATTTTCAGAGTGCGAGCAAAAGATTTTATGGTTGTCTTTTTTTGCTTCGTTTGCTACCAAAATTTAATTTCAAAAAGAGCCAAGAAAGTTTTATTAAGCAAAAGTAGTGTAAAACAAGTTGCTAATAAAACGATTTTAATTTTATAAATGACTGTTGAAAAAAAAAATATGATCGAAAAAAAGACTGAAATATGCGAGGAATTACCATCCCCGCCTTGCCTTTACAAAACCCCAAATAGACAAACAACAATCTCTTCGCTGCCTGCTCATTCAGAGCTTTTAAGGGATTTACAAGCGCGCGAAGCAGCCGAATCTTTAAATCCAACAGGGTATGGGGGTGAAAGTTACAAAACGCCAAAAAGAGGTTTCGTAAATCATGAAATTGAAACCTTAGAAGCGCAAATGAAAAAAATGTCTGTAGCTGATAGTGGTTTTGTAAGGCCAAGTACTAGTACAGGAATAAAAATAGAAGGAGAGAAAGTCTCCATAAATAATATCAGCTTAACCGTTGATTCAAAAAGTCCTAAAAAGATTTCCAGAGAAATTATTTCATCAAAAAATGATAATGAAAATTGGTGGACTACTGCTTTATCAGAAATAGCAGAAGAAGATTTAAACGTTAGTTTTGACTTTTTAGATTCTGACGAATAAATCATTTGTTAAAATGCTAGTTTTGAAAAAATTCATTAAAATATGAGACGGTTCTTGGTTTGATCCCAAGGGTTGTCGTTATGCAATCAAAAAATTTGTTACAAAGTAATGTTTTTGAAGGTTTTTCTAAACCCTTTTCGTCAAATGTTCTAGAAAGTTCTAGTTTTATGGCTTCGTTCGTAACTAAAACAATTAGATGGAACAAAAATTATCTACTAGCATTTTTAGATAATCATTTGATTCATTACCCAACTCCTATAAACTTAACTTATGCGTGGAGTTTTGGTTCGTCTGCAGGAATTTGTTTGGTTATCCAGATTCTTTCTGGTATTTTTTTAGCAATGCATTATACTCCTCACATTGATTTAGCATTTAGCAGTGTTGAGCACATTATGAGAGATGTAAATAATGGATGGCTTATTCGCTATATTCATGCAAATGGCGCGTCTATGTTTTTCATTGTTGTTTATTGCCATATTTTTCGAGGCTTGTATTATGGTTCTTACATGCAACCAAGACAGTTGCTTTGGTGTTCCGGAGTGATTATTTTCATTTTAATGATGGGAACAGCTTTTATGGGATATGTCCTTCCATGGGGCCAAATGAGTTTTTGGGGAGCGACCGTTATTACAAGTTTAGTAACAGCAGTCCCGGTTGTAGGCCAACCCATTGTCGATTGGCTATGGGGAGGATTTACAATAAACAATGCAACACTAAATAGGTTTTTCAGCCTACACTTTTTTTTACCATTTATAATTGCTGGTTTGACTGTTATCCATTTAGCGTTGTTACACAAGGATGGTTCAAACAACCCGTTAGGAGTTGATAGCGGTGTTGATAAAATACCATTTTATCCTTATTTTTTCGTGAAAGATCTGTTTGCTTTTTTTTGTTTTTTACTTTTTTTTGGAACTTTCGTTTTTTATTTTCCTAATGTATTAGGACATCCCGATAATTATATTCCTGCAGATCCTATGCAAACTCCAGCTCATATTGTACCTGAGTGGTATTTTTTACCATTTTACGCAATATTACGATCAATTCCAGACAAATTTGGTGGCGTAGCTGCTATGGGTGGGTCCTTATTAGTTCTGCTTCTGATTCCATTTACAAACACCTCTGAAATTCGAAGCACCGCGTTTCGACCAATATTCAAAATTTTCTATTGGTTAATCGTAGCTGATTTCTTAATTCTAGGTTGGATCGGTCAAAAACCTGTTAAAGATGTTTACGTTTTTGTAGGTCAGATCGCCACAGTTTTTTATTTCTTGTTCTTTGTTTTTTTAATCCCATTGGTTGGTATTATTGAAACACGATTAGTTCATTTGAACAACACAAAATAATTGTCACATTGTTTTATGTGATTAAAGTGATTGATGTTATTGACTCCATTAGAACAATTCCAAATTATTTCTCTGTTTTCATTCAAGCTGTTTTTTTTAGATTTTTCGTTTACAAATCTAATCTTGATAAACGTTATAGTATTAATTTTTTTCAGTACGATTGTGTATTTTTCTAGTTCAGATACTAATTATTTAGGTGAAACTAGTTTTTTCTTTGTGCCTAATAATTGGCAGATTCTACTTGAAACAACATATGATACTATTTCACAATTATTATTTGACAATATCAACATAGAAGGAGAAAAGTATTTTCCTTTTATATCCGTTTTATTTACATTTATTTTGTTTAGTAATCTAATTGGCTTAATTCCTTATAGTTTTACTATTACAAGTCATTTAATTGTAACGTTTACTTTATCATTATCCATTTTTATTGGTGTGAATATAATCTGTATAAAACGTTATAAAGCTCATATGCTGTCTTTGTTCATACCGGCCAATACTTCTTTCGGCTTAGCTTTATTATTAGTCCCAATTGAATTTGTTTCGTATATTTTTAAGCCTATCAGTTTAGGTGTTCGGCTTTTTGCAAATTTGATGGCAGGACATACTTTATTGAAAGTAATTGTTGGGTTTTCGTGGAGTATGTTATTATTAGAAGACTTATTAGCGGTTGTTCATGTTTTACCACTCCTTGTCTTAATTTTACTTATGGGATTGGAGCTTGGTGTAGCGGTCATTCAAGCTTATGTTTTCACAATCCTGACTTGTATCTACTTAAATGACAGTATAAATCTTCATTAAAAATGTTAGTCTGCAATTCAAATTTCATAGTATCTCATTCATGTTTATCAACATATATTTATCATCAAAAAATCATACATCTCTAAATACTTTTGTGCGTTTCTTTCTTAAAATCACTAGAACTAAGCAAATTGATGCTAGTGCCTTTTTGGTTCAGCATTCAAAACCCCGGTTAATTAAAAAGTTTAGTGTTTTAAAATCTCCTCATGTAAATAAAAAAGCGCAAGATCAATTTGAATTTCGTGTGTACAATAAGCAATTAAGTCTTTATTCGCTTCAAGGTTTAAAGCTCTTAAGAGTCTTAAAACAAATTCAACATAAGTTGTTTGCGGATGTAAAAATTAAAGTTGGATTTGTGTTCAATCATAGCAAATTTCAAAAAAAAGTACGGAAAAAATTTAACCCTAACAAAATCGTTTTAACAAAAAATCAAGCAAATGAATCATCTTCAAAGTTTCATCTTCAATTGTTAGACATGTATGGTGAATTTCATTTCAAAAACGACTGTAAAGTTTAGATAGCTCAGTCGGTAGAGCAAAGGACTGAAAATCCTTGGGTCGGCAGTTCAAGTCTGTCTCTAAACATTTGAACTTTTAAATAGTATGAAAAATTATTTATGGAATATGTTTGCAAATTTAAAAAACGGTCAAATGGCAAAAAATTCATTCATTTTACAACGAAAAAAAAAAATTTGTAGCTCTTTTTTGAATCTTTTATGGGACGAAGGTTTGATTTTAGGGTACACTATTTCCAAATCAAATCCAAATATGTTCAAGATTTTTTTAAAGTACAAAAATGGAAAACCTGCGATAAATTCATTAAGACCTATCACAAAGCCTGGACAGCGTATCTATTATTCTAATAAACAATTGTGGAAAATAGATTCGAGTAAAGGTATTATAATTGTTTCAACCAATAAAGGTTTAATGCTTCTCGATGAATGTAAAAAATTAAATTTAGGTGGAGAACCTTACATTATAATAAAGTAGTTATGAAAAATATATCAAAAAAACACATTGTTAAAATACCTAAACATATCTCAGTTTTTTACTCTGAGAAAAATCGAATTATTACAGTAGTTGGTCCTTTAAGGAAAAAATCGTTAAAATTAAAGACCCGTATTGTTGTCTCGTCTAAAAAAAAGTTTATCGGTGTGACTTCACAACCCTTTCAAAATATGTCGTTAAACGAAAAGAAGCGATTAAAAGTTTTGCAAGGAACTACAGTTGCATTACTAAAGCAAATCTTTTTAGAAGTGTCAGTGCTGCTTTGTAAAAAATTAAAGTTTGTTGGTGTAGGGTACAGAGCTTTTTTAGTAAAACTTGCAAACAACACTTTATTACAATTTAAGTTAGGTTATAGCCATGATATTTACTTTAAAATTCCCTCAAATATAACAGTTTTTTGCTTAAAATCGGATAAACTTTTTTTATCTGGGAGTTTGTATGAATACGTGTCACAAATTGCTTCATTGATTCGTTCGTACAAAATGCCTGAACCATACAAAGGAAAAGGAATTTTATATGAAAACGAAACAATTCTTCTAAAAGAAGGTAAAAAAGTATAATAATGAAATTGAAAAAAATTAAACAGAAAAAATATAAATTATTAAAACTGCATTTGTTAAAATCTCAAGTTTATAGGAATAATCGAAATGATAACACTTTTGATGAGCATGTAAACAAAAGCGTAGAACAAACCGAATTGCATTTAAAAAAAGCATTAAAGGTTATCTATGAATGCCATCTAAATAATTTCAAAATTCTTTTTGTAGGGCTGCCTCAAACAGCCCCAACAATTTTTGAAGATTTATTAAAAAGCACGCCACACTTTTTTGTTCCCTCAAACCTTTGGGTTAATAGCTTTTTTGCAAACCGAGTTTCTATTTCTCGTTTTTTAAATTTAAAAAAACGAAATCTTGATAGAAAATTTTCGTTGAAAAATATCAATAATTTATTGTCGATTAGAACAAAACCTCGATTAGTTGTAGTCTTCGATCAAGATATCAAAACAGACATCGTAAAAGAGTTAGCGACTTTGGATATTCCTATTATTTTATTTGGAACTAATACAAGTTTTAGTACCCAGATACCGTACTCGGTACCAGGAAATTTTTTTTTTGTAAACAAAAAGTTAACAAATATAGTTCTTTTTTTAATTTGTTCTATCTTTAAAAACACTAAAAGTTTTTTAACACGTGATAGTTTGATTTTACCGTTTCTATCAAAGAAATAAAACGAATGAGTTACGAAAAAATATTCTTTCATTTAAAATTTATTAATGTTAATTACAAAAAAACGAAGGTATAAACCATTGTATAAAAAGTTTTTAAACTTAAAACAAAACGTACAGAATAGACCTCGCATCTTTAAATTCAAAAAACGAAAATGGAAAAATTTAATTGAATTTCTAAATCGTTTTCAGAGTAAACGTCCAGGCAAATTTAAGCTTTACGATTTCCAACGTTACCCTTTGTTGTCCTTTAGTTTTAGAAACAACTTCCGCTATAAACTACATACAAAACAAAAAGTTAGTTACTTTTATGGGGGATTGTCCAAGAAATATTTAAAAAAGATTTCTATGCTAGCATTAAACCGCACTAAATTGAAAAAAAAAATTACAAATTCAAAACTCTTTTTAATCGAGTCGTTGGAAAAGCGTTTAGATGTAATTTTGCATAGATCTCATTTTGTAATTAGTATTCGAAGTGCACGTCAATTAATATCTCATGGACAGGTTTTTGTAAACAAGCGCCGAGTAAATAATTGTAATTTCATCTTAAAAAAAGGTGATTTAGTAGAATTTAGCCCAATAATTCATGGTTTAATCGAAAAAAATCTAAAATCATCCAGAGGTTGGCCTATGCCACCCAAGTATCTACAAATAAATTATAGAACTTTCCAAGTTTTAATTATTGAAGATATAAAATCAACAAGCTTATCTTTACAATTTCCATTCTGGTTAGATTTTAGCACTTTATTAAAATCGTATGAGCGATAACCTTTTGTCTTCAGTAGCTCAGAGGTAGAGCGAGTGGCTGTTAACCACCAGGTCGTTGGTTCAAATCCAACCTGAAGAGATTCTTTTGGAAGTAATCGGACTCGAACCGATAACTTTATGCGTGCAAAGCATACACTCTACCAATTGAGTTATACTCCCTTAAAACCGATTTTTTATTTAAGAAAATGTTTGTAACAGTAGTTGATTAACCATAAATTATAGTTTAGATCTTTATCTATTGTTTTTATGGATTTTACATTTTTGATCAATTTTTTTGCTCTAAATTTTTTCACTTCTATAAAGTAAGGAATAGTTGTTTTTATACTGTAGTAGTAGAAAAAATATAAAGTTACTAATAATCCGAATACTTGGGCACTTATAGTTAATATATCAAATTGTGGAATTTTCAGAAAAAACAGATTTTATTTGTCCTGTTAAAATAACGCGTAAAAACGTAATTTGCGTCATTTCATAAATTAAGATTTGTTCTGAGAGAATTGAATTATTTTTTGTTCATAGTGAACCGCTTTAAACACATTTATGCTCGTTTGGTGAAATTGGTAGACACGTCAGACTTAAAATCTGATTCTTTTTGAAAGAGTATCGGTTCAAGTCCGATAACGAGTAGTCCTTCTTTTAGAGGAGCAAAAATATAACCAAAATGATGGAATTGGTAGACATGCTAGGTTTAGGTTCTAGTTCTTTTCACAAGAGTAGGGGTTCAAGTCCCCTTTTTGGTAGTTAATTACTTGATAACTATATAATCCAAGATAAATGCTTTTAGAATTGACTATAAAAAAGTCAAATTTACAAAGCTAATTTTTTCAAACTGCACAAACAAGTTCCCCTTATCTTCATATAAAAACTAAGTTTAAGATAAAATGCCAACAATTAATCAATTATTTAAAAAGAAACGAGTAAAGAAAATTAAACGACTGAAAACACCTGCATTAGAACGCTGCCCTCAAAAAAAAGGGGTGTGTCTTAAAGTTTTTTTGAGAACTCCTAAGAAACCGAATTCAGCGTTGCGTAAATTAGCTCGGCTGCGGTTATCAAATAACAAAAGAATAACTGCATATATACCAGGAGAAGGCCATAATCTACAAGAATATTCTACTGTAATAGTACGAGGTGGTAGAGTGAAAGATTTACCTGGTATTAAGTACCAGCTGGTTCGTGGAAAATTAGACTTTCCAGGTCTGAAATCACGAAAAACTTCAAGATCAAAGTATGGGACAAAGAGAGCTTCTAAATATGTATAAATCAATCTTTAAAAAAATTATATGACATTAAAAGACGTACTATTAAATCATTTAGTTATCAATGGAAACAAACAAACTTCTGAAAAGTTATTCTTAAAAAGTATTAAATTAAGCCAAAAGAGACTTAAAAAAGATCATAGAGATATATTCAAATCAGCAATAGTTCTGAGTTCTCCGATTGTTGGTCTTAAATCAGTTTCAAAGGGTCGTAAGCAATCAAAAGATTTTCCTTTCGTATTACATAAGCGAATTCGAATTTCTTTAGCAATTAAGTTAATATTACATACTGTTAATAAGACCTCAAAAGCTTCTTTTTCTAGTGATTTTAGTAACGAAATGATACTAGCGTCACAAAATGTTAGTAGTAGTACTAAATCGAAACAAGAAATTCACAACAACGCCTTTTTGGTAAGAAAATATGCAAATTATAGGTGGTTTTAATTTGATTTTTACGCTTAATAGGACTTGAACCTATAACTTTCGGGACCGAAATCCGACGCTCTATCCAATTGAGCTATAAGCGCATATTCAAAACTGGAAGATTTATAAAAATTCTTATGATTCAACAACAAACAATTCTTAAAGTTTCCGATAACTCTGGAGCTAAAACAGTTAAATGCATTAAAGTCTTAGGGGGATTTAAACGGAAAGTTGCAAAAATTGGAGATGTAATTGTAGTCTCGGTTCAACAACTTAGAAATAAGTCTCGTGTCACTTCTAAAGTTCAAACAGGAGAAATTTATCGAGCTCTCGTAATTCGAACACGAAGTAGAATATTAAAGAAAGACGGATCCAACTATCGTTTCGCTGAGAATGCAGTTAGCCTAATGAATAAGCAAGGAAAACCGATAGCTACACGAATTATAGGGCCCGTGTCGAAAAGGTTAAGGAAAGGGAGATTTTTGAAATTTGCTAGCATTTCTACCGGCTTTGTTTAGTGATATAAATATGAACTTTTATAGATATTACAATGAAAATGTCGTAAAATACGACTTATTGAACAAATTTCAATATAAATCTTTAAATGAAATGCCAAAATTTCATAAAATCATTTTGAATTTTGGCAGTAAAAAATCGGATTTAAAACAGCTAGGGCCAACTCTATTAGCCCTTGAGTTAATTACTTCACAAAGAAGTCTACTTACGACCTCAAATACGATAAATCTCTCGCTAAAGATAAAAAAGGGCAGCCCTACAGGTTGTAAAATCACCTTACGAAGAATGACAATGTATACTTTTTTAAACAAAGTTGTCAATAAGATTTTTCCGAAACTAAAACCATTTCGAGGCTTCACGATTTTAACTTCAAAGGCAAAAATGCAAAAAACGTTTTCATTCAGCTTGAGAAATAATCTACTATTCCCGGAGTTAGAAAAACACTACCAATATTTTAATCGACTGCCTTATTTAGATGTTACGATAGTAACAACCGCAAAAAGTGTTCGCGAGTTAGTTTTTTTATTAAAATCTTTTAAAATTCCTTTATTGTAAGTAAAGAAAACAGTTAAAAAGTTGACATTGCTCTATATTGATGAGCTTAACGCGCATTTGATTTCAGAATGTTTTTACAAAAGGGTAAACGCAAAGATAACTTTTTAATTTTCGAAGCAAATGTAACTCAATGGTAGAGTGTAATCTTGCCAAGATTGAAGTTGAGGGTTCGAATCCCTTCTTTTGCTTAGGATAAGTGGTCGAGTGGTTTAAGGCGTTAGTTTTGAAAACTATTGTATTGAAAAATACCGTGGGTTCGAATCCCACCTTATCCTATTTGTAACAATTAATCGTGGCTAAATAACATAATTTGGTTAATGTATTAGATTGCAAATCTTGTAATATCGGTTCAAGTCCGATTTTAGCCTAAATCTACGATTTTATAAATGTTTGTATTAATAAGTTCTATTGTATTAAAAATCCTTCTTATCGTTATTCCTCTGTTAATTTCTGTAGCGTATTTCACAATAGCTGAAAGAAAAATAATGGGTAGTATACAACGAAGGAGAGGTCCAAATGTAATCGGGTTTCTAGGATTGCTTCAACCTCTAGCCGATGGCCTGAAGTTGTTTGCCAAAGAAACTATTTTGCCAAGTAACTCAAGTATCATTATTTTTTTAATCGCTCCTATATTGACTTTCATTTTAAGTTTAATAGGTTGGTCTGTTATCCCCTTTTCTGAGAGTCTTGTTCTAGCAGACCTAAATGTCGGTATTTTGTATTTATTTGCAACTTCCTCGTTAAGTGTATATGGTATCGTAATGGCAGGTTGGGCAAGTAACTCTAAGTATCCTTTTTTAGGGGCATTACGTTCTGCTGCTCAAATGATTTCTTATGAAGTCTCAATCGGATTCATAATAGTAAACGTTTGTATATGTGTTGGGTCATTTAATTTAAGCTCAATAGTATTAGCACAACAAAGTGTTTGGTTTATTGTACCTTTATTTCCTATGTTTGTAATGTTTTCTGTTTCGATGTTGGCTGAAACTAATCGCCATCCTTTTGATTTACCCGAAGCTGAAGCTGAACTGGTTTCGGGTTATAACATTGAATATTCTGCAATGACATTTGCCTTATTTTTTTTAGGTGAATATGCAAATATGTTATTAATGAGCTCTTTTGCATCGATTTTATTCTTAGGAGGGTGGTTACCGTTGTTCGATATTTTCCCATTAAACGTTCTGCCTGGAAGTTTTTGGTTCAGTATCAAAGTCGCTATCGGGGTAATTTTTTTTATCCTCACTCGAGCAGCATTACCTCGTTACAGATATGATCAGCTGATGCATATTGGATGGAAATGTTTCCTTCCGCTGTCTTTAGGGTATCTACTATTAACGGTAGGTACATTGATTAGTTTTAATTGGTTGCCTAACTAAACATTAAAATGTCTTTGACACATGAATTCTTAAAATAATTATAACTATTGTTAACTCAAAGATCATTATTGCGCTCATTCCAACAACAAGCTGACTGAAAATATCCGGGGGGGTCATAAAAGTTGCGATTAAAAAAAAACCGAAATAAAAAAATTTCCTTAACGTTTTGATCAAGTCTAAGTTTTCTTTTATATAATTTACAAAAACGATCAACAGGACAAATAATTGAAAATTCAAACAACAGATATAGTATAAATTGATATATAAATCTAGGTACTCAATGATTTTTGCTTCTAGATGAAAAGTTAAAACCGAATGATCACTGGAAGTTTGAAAACTGAGAAAAAATTTCCAGCTGAGTGGCAAAAGATAACTATTTAGAATAAAAATAGAAAAAAACCATAGTGTTAAACTTGTCCGAAAAAATGTTGCGTACTTTTTATATTCAGAAAAATATAATCCTGGAACTAAAAATACAAATAAGTGATAGATCAAGAATGCGAAAAAGAACTGATTTCCAACGAAAGAAATCAATTTCAAATATGTTGAAAAGATATCAGTTAAATTTGTGAAAATGAAATATTGCGAATTTTGTTGGAACAGACACAAGTTTGGTTTTACCAATAGAAACAATAAAACTTCCTTATAAAAATAGCCGACGGCCATCACAGAAGTCCATGCTAAAACAATCAATAATGTTCTGTTTTTAAGTTCGGTTATGAAATGATGAATCATGAAAGAGTAATTAAGCGATTAAAGGAAAATAGTTCAGTTGGTAGAATAGTGGTTTCCAAAACCAAAGGTCAAGGGTTCAACTCCCTTTTTTCCTGTTTTTCTTTTTGATAAGTGTTTTACGCAAAGATAGTTGATCCTTTAAAGACCCGAATACTTGTTTTATTTTTGAAAGATCTCCAAATAGTAAGACCAGCAATAGCGCGATAATAATTAATTGACCAAAACTTATATTGTTCATTAACTTGTTTGAGTGTAAAGATTTTTATTTTTAGATAATATTTTTAGAGGCTTATAGTTCAGAGGTAGAACGTACCGCTCATAACGGTTTTGTCGTAGGTTCAAATCCTACTAAGCCTATAGATTCATCACTTACATGAAATTTAATACAAAAAGTTATAAAATTTTTAAAATTAAACATCATTTTAAAAAGGCTAAGTTCTTCATCTTTTGCCATGGAACCAATTCAAGTATTTCCGAATGGTTAAATGTTGAGCAAGACCTAGTACGTTCGCAGCTTAGTTATTATAGATCGTACAATAGCCTAACAAAAAAATCCATCCGTGACTCAATCTTTAAGAGTTTAACGAAGTTAGCAAATGGACCTCTTTTCTTTGTAAGTGTATACAAAGAAAGACGCATGAGTCAAGCATTGACAAAACTAATAGCCGTCAACAAGTTGTTAACATCAATGTGCATTCGTATGAATGATAGAGTTTATTCGATCCCTCAATTAACTAACATTTCAACTTTAAACTATATAACAAATATTGTTATATTTCGAAGTCTACTGGACAGAATGTTAAAAACACCCTATAAAACATTTACTACAAAGTAAGAAATAGTTTCGAAATAATGTGATTTGAACACATGACTTCCTGTTCCCAAAACAGGCACGCTACCAGACTGCGTTATATTTCGAAAAATTAATATATTTTCGTGATTGAAGGGAGTAGGATTTGAACCTACGATGGGAATACCCAACAGATTTACAATCTGCCACTTTTAGCCACTCAGTCATCCCTTCGAACGTGAAATTTTTCCGCTTCTTTAAAATCGTTTTATTTTTTTAGGTCTGCAACCATTATGTGGTTGCATGTTATAACTTCGAATAGTTTTTATGAAAAATTTGGTCTTTAACATTTTTACAATAAACGCCTCATAATGCGATCTGGTATTCTTGAAATGAATTGCTAAAGGTTCGTTTTGCATGAACTTAGCCTTTAAAAATAAACGTTTTAGAATATTAATTAACGCAGCAGGCTGCTTCGTTTTTTGTTTACCTTTTAAGTTTACCTGACCAGACGAGTAAAAAAGCTTAACGTTTCCCTTAATATCAGTAACGCTTACCAAAGTATTGGTACTTGTTAGATTAATATGAACGATATAGCTTACAAGGTTTTGCTTATAAAGAGTAGTTAACGACTTTTTGTCATAGCGACAAGATAAGGGCATCTTGCTTTCGTGCATTTGCGACACTTTAAGATTTTGTGACGATTGAGACACAGCAAACATATCTTTCAATTTTTTTACAGCTTTCTTGTGTTTTATTTTGCGCAAAGTGTGAAGTTTTTTGAATAATTCACGCGTATATTTTTCTTTCTCTATAACTGTTCCGTTAATATCAGACAGGGAACCTGTTATTCGTTTAGGTAATCTGTCTTTAATCACTTGTCTAGCGGCAATTTTTTCGATACTATTATTTAATAAAATTTTTTGTACTAAAAACATAACTATTTATTTTTAAAATGAAATTTAAGAAAATTAACCCTACAACACCTTCACAAAGAAATCTAATACAAATTAAACAGACTTCTCTAAGGAAAAAACCTCTGATCAAAACGAAAATTTGCGGTTTGAAAAACTCATCAGGGCGGAACAACTCAGGAAAAATAACCATACGTCACAAAGGCGGTGGGCACAAACAAAAATACCGAAAAATTGACTTTTTTAGAAAAGACAATCTCACCGGAGTCGTAACAAGTATAGAGTACGATCCGAACCGAAGTGCAAATATAGCTGCCATTTATTCTTCTTTAACAAAGTCTTATGCTTATATTCTTGCCCCTAAGAATTTATCCGTTGGTCATATTGTGAAAGCCGGTTCCAGTGCTGAGCCTAAAATAGGTCATGCGTTACCGATTTCGAAGATTCCGGTTGGAAGTTATATACATAGTGTTTCTGCAAAATCGAATGAAAAAAGCCAGCTTGCCAGGGCAGCAGGTACTTTTTGTCAACTGATTGAAAAAACGTCCAAACATGGTCGTATCAGACTGAGCTCTGGTGAGCAAAGATTATTATCAATTAATTGTATTGCGACGCTTGGAATTGTGTCGAACGACTTCTCTTTTTTGACGACTATTGGGAAGGCGGGTCGGTCGAGATGGTTAAACAAACGCCCCAAGGTTCGAGGGGTTGCTATGAACCCAATAGATCATCCTCATGGAGGTGGTGAGGGGAAAACTTCTGGTGGCCGAACCTCCGTGAGCCCTTGGGGGAAACCGACTAAAGGCGGAAAGACTAGTAAATCCACAAATAAGCTAATTGTTGTAAAACGAACCAAGTAGAATAATTCTATGAGTCGAGGAAAATGGAAAGCTCCATACGTGCAAAATTCTTTGATTACCAAGGTTTTTAAAAGGAGATCTGCACCGCAAAATGAAATTAAAACAATTTCAAGGCAGTCTGTAGTAATGCCAAAGTTTATTGGCTACACAGTCCAAATACATAACGGAAAAACATTTTCAAAATTAAAGATCACAGAAGATATGGTTGGTCATAAATTGGGAGAATTTTCTCCAACACGTAAACGTTTTAGTTTTAAGAAAAAAAACAAAAGCAAATAATCGATGGGACAAAAAGCAAACTCAAATGTGTTAAGATTAGGCTTGAAAAAGAATGAATGGAAATCCAAATATATAGAAAAACTTACAGAAGAATCTTCTATATTCGTATACAACGACCTAGAAATAAGAAAGTACCTGGATCGATTCTTTCAACTTCATGGGTTAATTCTCCATGACTGTCGACTCAATTATTCCAACAACAGGTTGGATATTTCTTTGTCTTATTTTGTAACAACAAAAGCTTTAAAATTTATAAACCCTACCAAAGCAGCTAAAAAGTCAAGTGTAATTCACCTTAGAAATGGATTAAGCTTTACGGAAATGTTGTTAGAAAGTATCACGAAATTTACAAAACGCAAAACGAGTGTTTCAATTAATTTTTATGAATTGAACCGTAAATTATCCCTTAGCGTTCGAAAGAGTCAAGTGGTGTCTTTAAAAAAGATTAAAACGCAATTGAGGCAATTTAAACGAGCACAGTTTTTCAAAGAAACTCTGAATGTTTTGTTTGTTGCAATCAAAAAAAGAGAATCGTCAAAATTACTCTCGCAATTCATTGCACTTCAATTAAGCACAACAAAACGTCACAATTTTTTTTTAATTTTTTTAAAACAATCGCTAATCTTACTTTCGCAATCCGACTTTTCAGCGATTCATGGTGTAAAAATAGTAATTAAAGGCAGATTTAATGGCGCACCCCGTGCAAGATCACAAACTCTTCAAATTGGAACAGTGCCACTACAATTTCTTGAAGCCAAAGTTAGCTATTCTGAAGCTACAGCTTATACCCCAAATGGAACTTTCGGAATCAAGTGTTGGATTAGCGAAAACTAGAAATTTAAATTCATATGTTATTACAACCTAGAAAATCTAAATATAAGAAAATTAGAAAAGGTAAACTTCCCAAGTTGGAATTTAGAGCGAATCAACTCAAATTTGGAACAATTGGCTTGAAAGCCGCCGAATCTGGAACAATAAATGCGAGGCAAATTGAAGCAGCGAGACAAGCGATTACTCGAAAAATAAAACGGAAAGGAAAAGTGTGGATACGAATTTTTCCATCCTTACCTATAACCTCAAAACCTACAGAAGTCCGAATGGGGAAAGGGAAAGGCTCAGTAAGTCATTGGGCCACTAAAGTAGGGGGAGGTACCGTACTTTTTGAATTGTGCGGTGTAAATTTGAACGTTGCAATTACAGCGTTTCAGACTGGTGGAGCAAAACTTCCAATAAAAACAAAGGTCTTTACATAAATATTACAAATTCGAGACATTTATAGCTTAAAATGAAGCGTTTTTCGTAGAAGAACGCTCGAATTTTTGCGCACATTTTTATATGATGAGGTATCTTAAACTAAAAATTTTGAGGCTGCTTTAGAACATTCGGAACGACTATAAACAAAATTATTCAAAGTTTATGTTATTACAAGCAGCCAAATTTATAGGAGCAGGTTTAGCTACAATTGGATTAGCAGGAGCAGGTGTTGGTATCGGTACAGTATTTGGAGCATTAGTAATTGGAATTTCACGAAATCCTTCTTTAAAAGACGAGTTATTTAAACTTGCTATTTTAGGATTCGCATTAACAGAAGCAATTGCTTTATTCTCGTTAATGATGGCATTCTTGATTCTTTTCGCTCTATAATTGGAATTCAGTTGTATTAAGAGCCAGCTTTCAGAAGAACAGGGTACGTAGCTCAGTCGGTAGAGCATTGGACTTTTAATCCACAGGCCCTGGGTTCGAGTCCCAGTGTACCCAGATTTTACACTTTATAAATGATTGTTACAAACATAAATTATATCTTAAATATTGTCATAATTTTATTTCTAATTGGTGTACTCGGATTAGTGTTGAATAGAAAAAATATTCTTATCACGATAATGTCTATTGAATTAATGTTACTCGCGGTCAACTTGAATTTTGTCTTATTTTCAATTTATTTAGACGACGTAGTTGGGCAAATTTTTGTTTTATTTATTTTAACAATTGCAGCAACAGAGTCTGCTATTGGGTTAGCAATTTTAGTTGTATATTATCGATTAAAAAATACGATACGGATAGATAAAATCAAAAATATCAAAAGTTAGCCGTTTTTTCCTTGTAAACGGTTATATTTCTACGGAAAAGACGGGACTTGAACCCGCAATCTTCGACGTGACAGGTCGACGCTTCAACCAAATTAAGCTACATTTCCTTCTACTGGGAATATTCAAATTAAAATTTTTCATTTTGAAATACTTTTATATTAATAATATCAAATTTAACTACACATTAGAATTTAATAATAATTTCAAGGCGGATGCTTGGAAGCATAATGCCCCGCTTATTGAGTACTGTGAGACATTGGGGATTAACATCCCGCATTATTGTTATCATAAAAACTTATCCATTTCTGGAAATTGCCGTATGTGTTTAATTGAGTTAAAAGGTTCGCCAAAACCTATCGTCTCGTGTGCTATGAGTGCAAAATCCTGTTTGAACAACGGTGAAATTTACACAAACAGCCCACTTGTCAAAAAAGCCAGGGAAAACATTCTAGAATTTCTGCTATTAAACCACCCCTTAGACTGTCCGATATGTGATCAAGGAGGGGAATGTGACTTACAAGATCAATCTTTTTTTTTTGGTTTAGCAAAAAAAAGATTTTATAGTTTTAAAAGAGTGGTCTCAGACAAAAATATAGGGCCGATCGTTAAAACTGTAATGACCCGTTGTATTCATTGTACTCGGTGTGTACGTTTTGCAGGGGAAATTGCTGGAGTAGAGGATTTAGGTGTCTTCGGACGTGGTATGCAAAGTGAAATTGGGACGTACGTTAACAAAGTTTTTCAATCTGAATTGTCAGGTAATGTCATCGATTTGTGCCCCGTTGGTGCTCTAACTTCCAAACCATACCCGTTTATTGGTAGAAATTGGGAGTTGAAAAACGTAAATTCCATCGACTTTTCGGACGGATTCGGGGTGGACTTGCAAATTTGTTTGAAAAATAATAAAATTGTAAAAATTTTACCTGGTTACAATCAAGACGATAATACAGTAAACTGGATTTCAGATAAAACCCGTTTTGCTTTTGATGGTATGTTTTCACCAGAACGAATCCTACGAGGTTTTGTGATTAAAGGTTCGAGCCAAAACTTGCTACCATTATCGTGGAAAGATTTATTTGAAGAAATAGCTTACATTCTATATTTTCAAGATCATCTTGCTCGTCACTTTTTAAAGACAAATTTGTTGACAATTATTTTTAGTAATAACGTTAGCAATGAAGTGTTAAATTTATTAACGCTTTTATCGAAAAAATATTCGTTTGTGCAGTTACGAAAGTCAGAACCTTCAAATATTGAAACCGACTTAGAATCTAAATTCTTGTTGAATTCAGCTTCAAACAAGTACCAGCTTGCTCAATCAAAAGTGTGCTTCTTAATTGGCTTGAACACGAGATATGAGGGTTCATCTTTGAATTTAAAACTACGTCATCGATACTTGAAAGGTGACTTTAAGGTAATCGCTTTAGGAAGTGCGATAAATTTGACATTCCCTATTTCTTACCTAGGTTTGAACTTGAAAACTTTAACTTCTGTAATTGAGGGAAACAACTTTTTTTGTCAAGAACTGGCGAATGGTTCAAACCCTACAATAATTTGTGGTTCTGAACTATTTAAACGGAAAGATGCTTTGACTACTTCAAAACTTTTGAACTTATTGAAAAAATATCTCCAAAGCATCGATCAAGAGTGGTCTAACATTAATATTCTAAACACTTCTTTAAATGAGAGTGGGGTGCACTATGTGAATACGTTTAAGTATTTCAGTGAGCAGGACTTCCAAAAATCCGTTGGACTCTATTTTATCGATACATGCCGCAATATACCTAATCTAAGAAAAACAATTCAATATCATTTATTAAACCGTTTTCGAAAGGAGAAAAGTGAAGTTTCTTTTTATCTTGACCAAAATGGTGGGCTGGTAAACCAATTGTTCAATGACATCAAAAAGATATCGGGAATTTACAGTTACGTAAATTTACCCAATAATGTCTTTTTTGAAACGAGTGGTAGTTACTTAAACACAGAAGGCGTGTTAAAACAAACAATCAAATTTATACCCTCACATAAACAGGCTCGTGAAAACTGGCAAATTATAAGAAAGTTGCTTTCGAGTTCAAATTTTTTATCGTTCCTTTCCGAGATGAAGACCAACGAAAGAGTCAATTTCAACTGCGAAAACATTTTCAACTTCAAAAATTTCATTAATTTTCAATACTACGCGATACAAGATTTAACAAATTCTAATTTTCTTACCACAAATAGAAGAACTTCATATTTTGATTTAACCCAAGGTCAGTATAAAACTCGACAATCTAAGTTAATTGAAAGTAAAGTTCGCTTATGGTTAGATGACTTCTATATAGGAAGTCGGGATATGTATGCAAGAAGATCAATAACAATGATCAAGTGTTCTAAACTGTTTAGGACTCAAAATAATAATTTCAATTTCATCTAATGGATATTACCAAATTTACGATATTAAAGGAGTTCAATGCGCTTAGCGGAATTGGACATTTGATTTTTGACGACTCCGAGTCAAAGTCAACTCTGAATGAACTATTTAATTACTTAGATCAACAAAAATCGCTCTCAAAAGGAGCTGTGGATTGTTGCTTAGAAATAAAAAAAATGCTAATTGAAATTCAAACAAAAACTCAATTCGAACTATCAGATTACTGCCTTACAGATAGTCGTTTAAGATTGGCTTATGGAATAGGTATCCCATTAGTATACGGTGGTACCTCCGATTTTTCTTCTATTGATTTGATGCAATGTTGTCCGCTTAGTCAGATGCTTGGGGACTTTGCTGTTGATGGACGTTGGAGTTCTATTGAACATAAAGCTATGTCAGGTGTTCCAGAACTAATTGCCAAGGATTATATTAAAATAATACGTTTGTGCGGAGCGGTCATCAATTACTCAATGGATTGCACTATACATGTCCGCCATCCATTAGCTCTTGTCGGATTACAAAGCACCTATATCCTTCAAGATTATTTTGGGTCGCCGGCAAATTTAGGTACACTGGACACTCAAGAAATAAAATTGCTTGAAGATTGCAATGAAACATTCAAAAAAATGGCGGTGTCTCAAGAGTTAATCAACTTCGAAAAGTTTTTCCAAACCGAATCTCCGGATACAAGAACTCGGGATTATTTAAATAATCGTGAACTTTCGTGATTAGTTTTACTTAATATAATAATTATGGGAAACCTTTAAACCGACAGGTCGGTTGTTAACTGAGATAGCCTTTTTATCTTTGCACTACTAGAATTAAAATTCTATTTTTTGAATAGTTTTTCTAAATAATATTAAAGTCTATCTAGAATAAAAATTGCAAAACCGTTAATTCATAAATTTTATACTTCCATAATCAAAATCTAGAACATTCTACAGTTTATGAGTCTGTACAAGGATCAATTTTTAAACGACCCAACCACTTACAACATAGATAATTTTAAAAATCATTTAAGTGTGTACCCAAAAGTACGTGCTTGATTTCTTTAAACAAAAAAATTGTAAGGAATAATCTTACTAATGAATACCGCCCCACCAGTAAACAGTGATAAACAAAAATAACCACACAACATCGACAAAGTGCCAATACCACGCAGCGGATTCAAATCCAAAATGATGAGTAGTTGTAAAATGATTAAATACAATTCGTAACAAAGACACAAACAAAGAACATGTACCGATAAAAACGTGGAAACCATGAAATCCTGTCGCCATATAAAAACACGAGCCAAAAACACTATCCGTAATGGTAAATGGAGCCTCAACATATTCAACCCCTTGAAATAGTGTGAAAATGAGCGCTAACACAATTGTAAATATCAAAGCGATAATCGACTGTTTTTTCGCTCTAACTATAACCGCGTGATGCGCCCAAGTAACTGTAGCACCGGAGCTTAAAAGAAAGAAAGTATTTGTTAAAGGAATTCCTGAGGTTTGTATTGTTTGAATTGCCTCAGGAGGCCAAATTCCTCCAAGATTGTACACAGGAGATAAACTAGAATGAAAAAAGGCCCAAAAAAATGCAAAAAAGAACATAACTTCTGACACGATGAATAAAATCATACCTAGTCTTAGACCCCTTTGTACCGCAAAAGTATGTTGTTCTTCGAATGTTGCTTCTCGAACAATATCTCGCCACCAAGTATACATTACATAAAGAAGAAGGATGAAACCTGTCAGACATAACTGACCGCCACCAGCAAATTTATGCATATATAAAACGCCACCAGAAGTCGTAAAAAAAGCGCTTAAAGAAGCTACGAGTGGCCATGGGCTGGGGTCAACTAAATGAAAACTGTGTTTGGTTTTCAGATACTTAAATTGTTCGTTTAATATTAGTTTGCTACTAAAACGAATGTTTGTTTTTTCTAAACTTTGAGTAATATAATGTTTATTTGATTGATTAAATATTTTCATATCTTCTCAAGACAGGAGTTGAACCTGCAATCTTCGACTTTTAAAATAAAAAGATTTTCACCATGAATCGAACCTGAGATTTTATAGAAAGTAATAAAAGCTTATTTCTTTTCTGAACTAACAAAAAAACTTGAAACTAAAAAAATTATAAAAACTCTATAATCAACATATTCGCCAAAAATAATCCAAAATTGACGTACTCCTAACATTAAAGTTGTTCCAATTAGAATTAGAAATGTATAATGATAGATATAGCCCGTTTGCAGCTTGTGTAGATACACAGCTTTTCGCGAGATAATTGTAGAAAGACCCATTGGACCAAATATTTCAAAAATACCTCGATCGATTGTTTTATAACTGATGCTATAACCAAATTTGAATAGAAACTGTCCTATATATTCGTTATAAACTTTATCAAAAAACCATTTCTTATTCAGAAAATTGTAAAATTTTTTCCCTAACAAGGATATTTTTGACTGGAATAAAAGTCGATTCCCAAACGTATAAAGAAGAAAAGAAAGTGTTGTTCCAGTCAGACTTAAGATTACAGGCAATATTTTAAAAATATGATCAATGAATTCTGCATCAATCATGTTCATATTCTCGGGTAAAATAAAAATTGCATTACCCCAGAAATCGGTACCTAAACCAATAATCATATCTTTTGTATAAAAACCTATAAAGATACTTGGTATGGCTAGCACAGCCAATGCAAAACAGATTTGATATGACGAATCATATGCTGCAGAAATTACCGCTTTGTACCCGTTCGGTTTTGCTAGAAAAGTCAAATAAATTAATCTAGTAGAATAAAAAGCTGTTAAGAATGCTCCAACAGAACCTAGACAATAACTAAAGTGTCCGTAAGTTGTATATTTTCCATACGCCACTTCTAGAATGACATCTTTCGAATAAAAACCTGTTAAAAAAGGGAAACCAATTAACGCTAACGAACCGATGACCATCATCGAGTAAGTAAATGGAACCAACTTTTTTAAACCACCCATTTTTCTCATATCTTGCTCGTCAGCAACAGCATGAATTACCGAACCCGCGCCTAAAAACAGCAAAGCCTTAAAGAATGCGTGGTTAACCAAATGGAAAATACCAACCGAATAATTTGATAAACCACACGCAAATACCATATAACCTAACTGACTACAAGTAGAATATGCAATTACACGTTTTAGGTCATTTTGTAGCAAACCTACCGTAGCTGCGAAAAAAGCAGTACATGAACCTGCAATTGTTATAAAGTTTAAAACATTAGGTACGTATTCATATATGGGTGAGCTTCTTGCGATTAAAAAGACTCCAGCAGTAACCATGGTAGCCGCATGAATTAATGCAGAAACTGGTGTTGGTCCTTCCATTGCATCTGGTAACCAAGTATGTAAACCTAACTGAGCTGATTTTCCCACTGCTCCAATAAAAAGTAATAGACTAACTACGGTTAACACATTAAGATCACAATTCAAAAAGATGAATTTTTCACCTACGAACAGCGGTGTTATGGCAAAAACTGTTGCGTAATCAACCGCTTTGAATTTTATAAAGATTGTCAGAATTCCTAAAACTAGTGCAAAATCACCAATTCTATTTAGAATCATAGCTTTTATAGCGGCTTTGTTAGCTTGAATTCGAGTAAACCAAAAGTTAATCAATAAGTACGAACATAATCCAACACCTTCCCAACCGACAAACATTTGAACGTAATTATCTGCAGTTACTAATATCAACATGAAAAAAGTGAACAACGACAAATATGACATAAATCTTGCCAAATGAGGATCATGTGACATATACTCCGTTGAATAAATATGGACTAATGAAGATACAAATGTAACTACACAACACATAATCACAGTTAAACTGTCAAATAAAAACCCCCAATCTACATTTAGTAATTCAGAATTAATCCAAGAAGACAGTTTGATGTAAGTACAACACCCTACAAGCGCTACCTCATAAAAGGCGAAAAGAGAAATAAAAAAAGTTAAAACTAAACAGTTAACTGTCAAAATAGAAGCCCCATAAGGACCAATTTTTCGGCCGAATAAACCAGCGTTTAGAAATCCTATTAATGGTAAAAAAACTAAAATTAAATACATTTTTATAAGTAATAGCGGACTCGAACCACTAACATTCTCGTTGTAAGCGAGACGCTCTACCAATTGAGCTAATTACTTAATTAAAGATTTGGGATAAAAGGATTCGAACCTTTGTAATACTCGTACCAAAAACGAGGGCCTTACCGCTTGGCTATATCCCATTAAAGCTTTTTGCTACTAGTTTGAAGCAATAACTTTTCGATTTGAAGTAAATGCTTCAAAAACAACATAGAAAAAGAATAATGATGAGATTGCTGAGATGTATGATCCCCATGATGCAAGTTTGTTAAACACAAAAAACGCGTCTGGGTAGTCTGGTACTCTTCGAGGCATACCAGCAACTCCTAAGAAATGCATTGGGAAAAATGTTAAATTTACCCCGATAAAAAAACCCCAAAAATGAATTTTACCTAAGATTTCTGAATAACTAACTCCGGTAATTTTTTCAAACCAGTAATAAACACCTCCTAGCATAGAGAACACAGCTCCCATTGATAAAACATAATGAAAGTGTGCTACTACATAGTATGTGTCATGAAGTGCAATATCAATACCAGAATTTGCTAAAACAACTCCAGTAACTCCTCCTATTGTGAATAGAAAAATGAATCCTACTGCAAACAACCCAGGAGTTCGTAAATCGATAGAACCACCCCATAGTGTAGCAAGCCAACTAAAAATTTTTATTCCTGTAGGAATTGCAATAATCATAGTAGCTGCTGTAAAATAAGCTCGAGTATCGATATCTAAACCAACTGTATACATGTGGTGAGCCCATACTATAAACCCTAAAACACCGATAGAAAACATAGCATAAACCATACCTAAATAACCAAAAATAGGCTTTCGTGCTGCGCTAACAATAATGTGGCTAATTATACCAAAACCTGGTAGAATTAAAATATATACTTCAGGGTGACCAAAAAACCAAAACAAGTGTTGATATAATACAGGATCTCCTCCTCCCGCTGGATCAAAGAAGGTGGTGTTAAAGTTTCTATCAGTCAATAACATTGTTATCGCTCCAGCCAATACAGGTAAAGACAATAATAATAAGAAAGCTGTAATTAAAACAGCCCAAACAAAAAGAGGTAAGTTGTGAAATGACAAACTTTTTACTCGCATATTAAAAATGGTACATATAAAATTAATTGCTCCCAAGATTGATGAAGCTCCTGAAAGGTGTAAACTAAAGATAGCTAGGTCAACCGCTCCACCAGAATGAGAAGTACCACTTGAAAGTGGAGGATAAACAGTCCAGCCTGTACCGACTCCTGCCTCAGATAAAACAGAAGCGAATAATAACAATAATGACGGTGGCAATAACCAGAAACTAATATTATTCATTCGAGGAAAAGCCATATCTGGTGCTCCGATCATAAGAGGAACAAACCAGTTTCCAAATCCACCTATTAATGTTGGCATTACCATGAAGAAGATCATTACAAAAGCATGACCTGTAACAATCACATTATATAAATGGTGATTACTTTCTAAAAAACTTCCATTTGGCTGAGCTAACGTTAATCGGATATATAATGATAAAGCAGTACCTGCTACTCCTGAAATTGCACCAAATATTAAATATAATGTTCCAATATCTTTATGATTTGTAGAAAAAAAAAAACGAGTTATGAAATGATAAACTGGGTTTAATTGTGTTTGTGTAGCCAT